TGAATAAATAAAATGAATAAATATTAAGTAATATCAATTATAGAAATTAAACTCTTCATCAATTTCAATTATCATGAACTTCAATTAGGATGAATTGAAATCAGCATAGCATGTATTATCCGTCAATTTGAGAAAAAAAAAAGTAAAAAAATCAAAGTATCTTGGCCCAATCTCATGAGTCGATCCAGAATTAGATTGATTGGAAAAATTCTGGTAAAATCATTGATTCATCTGGTGTCTAAATATACGATTCATTTATAAGTTTACTAGATCGAAAATTTATGGCATTAAAAAAGTTATAGATCCAATGTCCCATTCAGTAAAGATTTATGATACCTGTATAGGATGTACTCAATGTGTACGAGCCTGTCCAACAGATGTATTAGAAATGATACCTTGGGATGGGTGTAAAGCTAAGCAAATTGCTTCTGCTCCAAGAACAGAAGACTGTGTCGGTTGTAAGAGATGTGAATCCGCCTGCCCAACAGATTTTTTGAGCGTTCGAGTTTATTTATGGCATGAAACAACTCGAAGCATGGGTCTAGCTTATTAATACGTTCCAGAAAAAACCACTTAAATTCATTTTGAATACAGTTCATTTTTTTTTTACCGACAAAAACCCGTGCTCAAAAATAGAAAATAGAATACTATTATTTTTTTTTGAGCACGGGTTTTTTTGCCCAAGTGTATCTTGTCTTTACCACGAATGATTTTCCTTGGTTAACAATAATTGTAGTTTTGCCCATATTAATGGGTTCTTTTATTTTCTTTCTACCTCATAGAGGAAATAAAGTAATAAGGTGGTATACTATATCTATATGTATATTAGAGCTTCTTTTAACAACCTATACATTCTGTTCTCATTTCCAATTGGACGATCCATTAACCCAGTTAGCAGAGGATTATAAATGGATCCATTTTTTTGATTTTGATTGGAGATTGGGAATAGATGGACTTTCTATAGGACCTATTTTACTGACGGGATTTATTACCACTTTAGCGACTTTAGCGGCTCGGCCAATTACTCGAGATTCCCGATTATTCCATTTTCTGATGTTAGCAATGTACAGCGGTCAAATAGGATCATTTTCTTCTCGAGACCTTTTCCTTTTTTTCATCATGTGGGAGTTAGAATTAATTCCCGTTTATCTACTTCTATCCATGTGGGGGGGTAAGAAACGTCTCTATTCAGCTACAAAGTTCATTTTGTATACTGCGGGAGGGTCCATTTTTCTATTAATAGGAGTTTTGGGTATTGGTTTATATGGTTCTAATGAACCAACATTAAATTTTCAAATATTAGCTAATCAATCGTATCCCGCGGCACTGGAAATAATATTCTATGTTGGATTTCTTATTGCTTTTGCTGTCAAATCGCCGATTATACCCTTACATACATGGTTACCAGATACCCACGGGGAGGCCCATTATAGTACCTGTATGCTTCTAGCTGGAATTTTATTAAAAATGGGAGCCTATGGGTTAGTTCGGATCAACATGGAATTATTACCCCACGCCCATTCCCTATTTTCTCCCTGGTTTATTATAATAGGAGCAATACAAATAATCTACGCAGCTTCAACATCTCCGGGTCAACGAAATTTAAAAAAAAGAATAGCCTATTCCTCTATATCTCATATGGGTTTCATAATTATTGGAATCGGCTCTATAACCGATACGGGACTCAACGGAGCCGTTTTACAAATAATCTCTCATGGATTTATTGGTGCTGCTCTTTTTTTCTTGGCAGGAACGGGTTATGATAGAATACGTCTTCTTTATCTCGACGAAATGGGTGGAATGGCAATCCCCCTTCCAAAAATATTTACGATGTTCAGTATCTTATCAATGGCTTCCCTTGCATTACCGGGCATGAGCGGTTTTGTTGCAGAATTGTTAGTATTTTTTGGAATAATTACCAGCCAAAAATTTCTTTTAATGCCAAAAATACTAGTTACTTTTTTAATGGCAATTGGTATGATATTAACGCCTATTTATTTATTATCCATGATACGCCAAATGTTCTATGGATACAAGTTATTTAATGTTCCAAACTCTTATTTTTTTGATTCTGGACCGCGAGAGTTATTTGTTTCGATCTCTCTCCTTCTACCAATAATAGGTCTCGGTATTTATCCGGATTTGATTCTTTCATTATCAGTTGACAAGGTGGAAGCTATTATATCTAATTATTTTTATCGATAGGTTTGAGGAAAACAAAAAAAGAACAAATCAAAAAGCAATCCTATTATTTCGGATATTGTTCGTTGTCGAATGAGAAAGAAGTCTTTTTTCTCTTAAGCTTATTTTTTTTTTCTTAAGTTTAAGTTGGATTTTCTCTTAAGTTGAAAGTGAAAATGAATTGGAATTGTAACCAGATAGATTTGTCCTTTGTGAGAACCATTTGAATCAAGTAGTGATTCAAATGGTTCTCGACAGTTTATTTCTTATCTTCTATTCTTACTTAAATATTCAAATATATATAATATTTAGATACTATTTATTATTTATAGAATATAGAAATATAGCTATATAGTCTATCTTTGTATTTGTCAGGATCTTTTTAATTAAATTAGATGTTAATGTAAATTAAATGAACCATAACTATGTAACCCTATTCCTAATAAATTGACCCCAAAATAGCATATCCAAATGATAAGAAAACCCATAGAAGCCACAATTGCAGACTTTATACTTTCCAAATTTTTAGTTGTTCGAGTATGTAAATAAATCGCAAATACGGTCCAAGTAATAAATGCCCAAGTTTCTTTTGGGTCCCAATTCCAATAGGACCCCCATGCCTCATTAGCCCATACTGCTCCTGAAAGAATACCTATGGTTAAAAAGATAAACCCTAAACTCATAATCCGATAACCCCAATGATCTAATTGTTGAATCAGTTGAGCCTTATAATAATTTCTAGAAGTGCTTAGTAAAACATTGTTTCTTTCATTCATGTATTGGCTCTCTCCAAAGAAAAACGATTCATTTAAAAAATTATTGTTTTTACTAAAAATCCTTAGAAGTTTTTGAAATGTAATGACTAAGAGAGCTATTGATAATAATGATCCACATAAAAGAGCTGCATAGCCCAATACCATCATACTAACGTGCATCATTAACCAATGGGATTGGAGAGCAGGTACTAATATTTCTGATTGATGGATTTCAGTTAACAGACCTGAAGTAACAAAGCCTTGGGTAAAAATAGTAGTTGGTGCAGTTATCGCCCTTAAATAATTTTTATGTTTTTTAACATATGGAACCATATGAATAATAGAGAAACTCCATGAAAGAAAAATTAATGATTCATATAAATTACTTAATGGGAAATGGCCTGAATAAATCCAACGAGTGACTAATAATCCTGTTATACAGAAAAAAGTGGCTCTCATCCCTTTTTCTGACGAATCGTATAGTCCTCTGATTTCATCGACTGATAAGCTTATCAAAAAAATGGTAATTACAATTGAAACGATCGAAACGGATATATGAGTTAATATATGTTCTAAAGTAGAAAATCTCATAATTTCTTTTGGGGGGTACAAAATTATACGGAATTGAAATTAGGAATTGAATTCATTATAGGACTTATTATATCTCTTTTATAAGATGCCATGCCGCCACTCGGACTCGAACCGAGATGCTCTAGCACTGCTTCCTAAGAGCAGCGTGTCTACCGATTTCACCATAGCGGCGTAAGTTCTTTGAAATAATAAAATAATAATATAATAATATATTTTGAGTTAATCGTCGAGATTGAAGGAGTCAATTCACTATTTTTTAAATTAATGAGAAAAATCGTTTTCTTTGAATATTCAATATCAAGATTTTTATTGAAAGATTCCAATAATAAATCTTGATTATCCTTTACTAATAAGATGAAGATGTTTTAGGGCATTTTCGTAGTTTATAAATGTAAATCCTGTAACTAAATAATTATGAATTCAACCCAAACATTTTTTGTTTTTTAAAAAAAGGGTTCCTTCCTTTTTTTTGAATATTTTTGCAAAATGAATTTATTTTATGAATTTAAACTAACAAGTGCACTTCTTCAATGAACAAAAAATTCTTTGTAAAAATTAGAATTAATTATAAAGATTGATTAATCTTCCTTTACAAGCATAGGATCATCCATTTTTGATCACTCAAAATTGACACATTATGCGTCTATACTAATAATGCCGACCTAAATGAAATGAATAAAATAAAAAAGAGGACTTTTATTTATCAAACGTGTTGGGAATATATTCTATACTGAGTCAGAAAAATAATGATTCAAAAAGTTATAAAACAGGTTTTTTTACTAAAGATCTTCTATCTTCTTTTATGTAGAAAAAAAGAAAACTTATTTTTTATTGCCACAAGTGAACCGATGGGGAAAAAAAGAATCCCCATTCGGAAATGATAAAATATATTAAAAAAATATATTAAAAGGGGGCGTACCATTTTAAGATTTATATTATTTAACCTAGCGTTTGATTATTTATTTTTGTCGTACAAAAAAACTTTTTGAATTCCCGGTTGAAAGAGACTTTCCTAATGAAAAAGCTTTCAACGCTGCCCAATATGCTTTTTTTTTCCAAATATTTTTACGAATACGTTTTTTTGATATAGAAGTGCGTTTTTTTGGAACTGCCATGAAAAATTTGAAAAGTTATTCATTTCTATAGTTGGATGTGAAAGACATCTATTGTTCAAACAATTCAAATTTTTCTTTTTTTTTCCCGATATTGTATAGAATACAAAAACAAATTGAAAAACAAAACTTTCGAATTTTTGTTTTTTTTTTCATATCCCTATTCATTTTTGTTCTGCTCTATTTTATTAATACCGGTAATAAAGCAGGTAAATAAATTGAAAGCTTTCTCAAAATCCAACCCTTACCCCCTTAGAATCCCCCCTATAATTAAAAATTACTTTCATTTTTTTTGCTATTAAATTGATCAAGCTCAAAAGAGCGAGTATACATAATTTGACTGAAACTAGTAGTTAATCAAAAAGGATACATAATTTTATTAGAAAAGTTATTTTAGTAATTGGAATTCTCCTTTTTCTTTTAAGTCTATTTCTTTTTTATGGTCTGAAAAGAAAAACGTCGAATATCATATTCCTTCCGACAACGAAAGATGTCTTCCAGTCCAATAAAAGACAATCGCCCAATTCCCCAATGAATTTTTCAATAAAGGAACGAAAAAAGGGTTTTTTCGAGTCAAGTCAATTTATGGGCCATCCTATCTATTACTATTAATTTAATATTAGTTATATCAAAATCAAGTAATGTATTAAGCAGTCTCTTTTGGTCTAATTCTTTTTCTTTGCTCTATAAATATAAATTATCGTAATATGTAATATTAATTGAAATTTTTTTTTGTATCTTCCTAAAAATCTTACTTAATATATTAATAAAAAAATTTTGAATCGTAACTTGGTTCTATTCATATCATTTGACCAATTCTAACTTCTTGATTTGAAGTCTTAAAAAAAAGATTGAGAATAATTAAGTTAAGAATAGAAAATTTTATTTAAGTTTTCCATATCTTGATTTTTTATTGAACCTAAAAATAAAAAGAAAGGGTGATAAGAGCCGGTGAATGATAAATAATTAATTAAAATTAAGAATAAAACAAGAAAAAAAAAAGGTTTTTTTATTATGGAATATACATATCAATATTCATGGATTATACCTTTCATTCCACTACCAGTTCCTATGTTAATAGGAGTGGGACTTCTACTTTTTCCAACGGCAACAAAAAATCTTCGTCGTGTGTGGGCTTTTCCTAGTATTTTACTGTTAAGCATAGTTATGGTTCTTTCCGTCTATCTATCTATTCAGCAAATAAATAGAAGTTCTATCTATCAATATGTATGGTCTTGGACCATTAATAATGATTTTTCTTTAGAATTCAGTTACTTAATCGATCCGCTTACTTCTATTATGTTAATATTAATTACTACCGTTGGAATTTTGGTTCTTTTTTATAGTGATAATTATATGTCGCATGATCAAGGATATTTGAGATTTTTTGCTTATCTGAGTTTTTTCAATACTTCAATGTTGGGATTAGTTACTAGTTCGAATTTAATACAAATTTATATTTTTTGGGAATTAGTTGGAATGTGTTCTTACCTATTAATAGGTTTTTGGTTCACGCGACCTATTGCGGCAACTGCTTGTCAAAAAGCCTTTGTAACTAATCGTGTAGGGGATTTTGGTTTATTATTAGGAATTTTAGGTATTTATTGGATAACGGGTAGTTTTGAATTTCAGGATTTGTTCGAAATATTCAATAACCTGCTTTATAATAATGAAGTTAATTTTCTATTTGTTACTCTGTGTTCCTTTCTTTTATTTGCTGGTGCAGTTGCTAAATCTGCACAATTCCCCCTTCATGTATGGTTACCTGATGCCATGGAAGGACCTACTCCTATTTCGGCTCTTATCCATGCTGCTACTATGGTAGCAGCGGGAATTTTTCTTGTAGCTCGACTTCTTCCTCTTTTTAGAATCATACCTTACATAATGAATTTCATATCTTTGATAGGTATAATAACAGTATTATTAGGAGCTACTTTAGCTCTGGCTCAAAAAGATATTAAAAGAAGTTTAGCTTATTCCACAATGTCTCAACTAGGTTATATGATGTTAGCTCTAGGTATGGGTTCTTATCGAGCTGCTTTATTTCATTTGATTACTCATGCTTATTCCAAAGCATTGTTGTTTTTAGGATCCGGATCTATTATTCATTCAATGGAATCTATTGTTGGATATTCGCCAGACAAAAGTCAGAATATGGCTCTTATGGGAGGTTTAAAAAAGCATATCCCAATTACAAAAACCGCTTTTTTAGTCGGTACACTTTCTCTTTGTGGTATTCCACCTCTTGCTTGTTTTTGGTCCAAAGATGAAATTCTTAATGATAGTTGGTTGTATTCACCGATTTTCGCAATAATAGCTTGTTCCACAGCAGGATTAACTGCATTTTATATGTTTCGGGTCTATTTACTTACTTTTGAGGGACATTTAAACGTTCAGTTTCAAAATTATAGTGGTCAAAAAAGTAACTCTTTCTATTCAATATCTCTATGGGGAAAAGGAATACCAAAAAGAATAAAAAAAACATTTCGTTTATTAACTTTATTTGCAATGGATAATAATGAAAGGGATTCTTTTTGTTGGAATAAGACATATCAAATTGATGATAATGTAAAAAGGATTATAAGTTCCTTTCTTACTATTATTCATTTGCGCACTAAAAACACTTTCTCTTATCCCCATGAATCGGACAATACTATGATATTTCCCATCTTTCTATTAGTCCTATTTACTTTATTTGTTGGGGCCATCGGAATTTCGTTTAATCAAGACGGAAGTGATTTAGATATATTATCTAAATTTTTAAATCCATCTATAAATCTTTTACATCAAAATTCAAATGATTCTGTGAATTGGGAGGAATTTGTGACAAATGCAAGTTTTTCCCTCAGTATAGCTTTTGT